ACCTATGACCAGTGCATGAACCGTTGGAAAACCCGGAGCTTTCTCCGGAACTTCGCGTACACCCTAACCTCTATTATACGGAGAAGGGGTAACGATAGCAATCCCTTTCGCCCCCCCGTCGTTTGCCTACCCTTTCTGACTGACTAAAAGGTATGTGAAAAAAAGATGATGGAGCGAATGATTCTGTTTCGAAATAAAAACTAATAAAGATTCTTTCTATTCCATTAATATTCTCACTCAATTGATGTAAATTTTTCTTTGTGTCATGTCATCATTATTATGTATTATATAAAGGATTACGCATCATAGGCATTTCATTTTTTGGAGGAAAATAGAGACCGAAGTATGAACAGAAAGAAACCTAAATATAAGCAAAAACAATTGATACCGAAAGGATTCTATTTCTTATCGGAGAGGATGTCTCAACAGAACCCTCATTGGGAGAAAGCTTGTTGGGATAAAGAAGAACAGCAATATTTATTGAATAGATATTTATTGAATTTATGGACAAAATGGAATTTGGGATTGTTAACTGAAATCTTTTCCAATCGAGAACACAAGCTCTTCGACTTTCTATTTATCATTTGTTCCAATTCTTCACATCGAATCCATATATTCAATTTAGTTTTACTTTTCATATCACTAATCTTTCCATATCGTTCGAGTAAGAAAAGTGTGGTAGAAACAAACTATTTACATTTGTCAAAAAGAGTTTCTGTTACTCGTATGAACCACAGTAAATGTGAACGGGGAATGCAAGGCGAATCAAATACTTTAAAAAAAAAATATGCTTGTAAGAAAGATAATAAGAGAGATAATAGAATAGTCCCGGAAGAGGATAAAGCAGCTATTAATAACCATTTTCTACTCCCGTTTCTGAGGAGGTGATCCTATTACGTCAAAAAAACCTTTTTCACTTTTTTTATTACGGATTGAAATATTGCCGTGGATAAATGTTTCAAGCCCATTGATCTTATTCGGACTATATTACGGATTTATTGCAACATTACCTATCGGTCTTCCTCAGATCTTACTCGTAAGAACCCTTCTTTTAGGGAAAGATTCTAATGCTAAATTAGTTGTTGGAACTTCAATTGTAGGACAACTGGTAATCATTTTATCGGTATACTATTTGCATCTCTATGTCATGTTAGTGAAACCTCATGCAGTAACTTTGCTAGTTTTACCGTACATGCTATTTTATTGGTATCGTCTTTTATGTCGCCGATTGCAAAAAGAAAAAAGACCAATAATGCATTATCATTTTATGCGTGCAAAAATAGTCCGGAAAGATGATTTTCAATTTATCTATGAAGGAAGAACATTAACATTTTTGGATATTATTATCCTTTCATTATTCAATCCTGTTCTCTTACCAAGTCCTGTATTAACAAGATTAGCCAAACTCTTTACTTTCCGTTATAGCAATAAATTTTTATTTGTAATAAGTAGCCTTTATGGCTGGTGGTTGGGTGGTTCCATTTTTCCCGGAATTTTGGCCAAATTTATTTCCGTTCTAAAACCCGATTCAGATACAGACAATAGACTTTCTTATTTAGTAAAGATTCTCTTTGCTCGAACTTCCCGTATCATTTATATAGCTCTCTGTCTATTATATTTAGGTAGAGCTCCCGTACCTCTCTTCGATAACAGGATATATTCTAATTTTGAAAAAAAGGAAGCTAAAAAGTTATCGTGGTTAAAAAAGTTGCCTACTATCTTATTCGATTATCGAAAATGGGTCCGACCATTCCGATATGTCGAAGAGGATCTTTTCTATTTCAACGCGATGACTCTTATAAAAACAGAGATGTCTCAATATTTTTTTGACGCGTGTGTGAGTGATGGGAGACAAAGAATATCTTTCACATCTTCACCTAGTTTGTCAATTTTTGAAAGAAGTTTCAAGGAAAATTTCAAGTCATTCGAAGATCTTCGTCAGAAGGAATGGATTGATACCGAGAACCGGGGAAAAGATGATTTGAATAATGAATTAACGAATAGAATTCGAGCTCTAGACAAAGGATCTTCAATAGAAAAAGTTATTGAAAAAAAGAATAAATTATGCGATCACAGTAACAATATTTTCCTTAAAGGGTTTGATCCTCTTCTGAATAGAGAATTACGTGAAGGAGTTGCAATACCAAAATCACCTTGTATTTTGACTGACGAGTATTTTCTATGGTGTAAACTTGAAAATGATTGGCAAACAGATGATGATTTAGGTTCAGGTAACTTTACTGGATCCCAACTCCGAGAATTTAAAAAAGAAAAACCTCTATTTTTAAAACTAATAAACAATGCATTCGATCTTATGAATATATTCAGTGGAATTCGTTCCCTCAGAATAAAAAGTATAGATTGGATTGAAAAAAAGAATGAAAAATTTAGAAATGTGAAAAGTTTCGCAACACAACCAGATTTTCGTCGGAACCTGATATTAGGATCCATACGTGCTCGAAGACGTAAAGCTTTATTACAAGAATCATTACAATCGGAAATGCATTCTCCATTTTTTTTGAGAATATTGAAAAAAACTACGTTTTCTTCTCCGGGCAAAATAGGTATAAACGTAAAACCGACTTTTGCACATCCTGAGAAGAAGATAAAAGGATTAATATCCTTTCTTTCGAAAAAGGTTTTTGCTATAAAAGCAATAACAAAGGCTAATCGTCTCGCGACGGCAGAAAGATTTGATTTTCAACTTGCTCATTGGGCAAGAGGTTTTTTTTTAGTCAGTCAATTATACTTTAGAAAATATATAGTATTACCTATATTAATAATATTTAAAACTATTAGTTATCTATTGTTATTCCAAACTCAGGAATGGGCAGAGGATTGGAATGATTGGAATAAGGAATTTTTTATAGGATGCACTTATGATGGTACCGAAGTTTCGGTGAACGATTTACCATTTTCGTGGCTTAGAGACGGTCTTCAAATAAAAATTATAAATCCTTCTCATTTGAAGTGGCGTGATCCTGGATTCGAAACGAATTCATATAGTTTAGCAAAAAAAAGAAAAATTGATTATGGTTTTTTAACAGCCTTTGGATATCAAACCTATCTACCCTTTGGCAGTAGGAAAAAAAACCCTCCTTTCTTTAAGCCTTTAATTCGAGGATTGAAAAAAAGATGGAAAATAGATATTTTATCAGAAAAAATTACAGAAATCTTTAACAAGTTTTTTCCATTAAAAAAAGAATCAAATATTTATAAAAAAGATCTAACAATATTAGATACTCAGCCCAATAAAACTACGAATAATGATATATCTAGTTTTGAACCAGGTAATGAACACAGAACAAATTTTGGGATAAGTAGCAAAATAATTGATGAATTACCAATTGAAATTACAACTAAATGTAATGAAAATTTTTCATCAACAATTCCAGATCAATTTGGATATGAAGCTCGAACAAATATTGAAGAATTAAGAAGGGATTTCGTAGCCCCGGAAAGTAATCAGATTGAAGGAATCACTGAACAGACCCATTCTGATGAACTAGAAATTAATATTAATTCAAAAGAGAAGAATGGAGTATATCCTGGTAATGAGAAAGAATTGAGATCAAGAAAGATATCAATTCAAATTTCTCAAATAATTGTGAATTTTCACAGAAGAAGTATGGAATTGATCGAGGAATGGATCTTTTTAATCAAAATTTTATCAAAAAAAATGAATAGAAATTTTGTAGTTCTTCTTCATCTCATTTGGTTCAACATACAATTAAGAATGGGATTTACAAGAGATCTTTCAACAATTTATAAGAAAATAATATTTTTCATTTCTAAGTCAAAAACGAAGGATAATAAATTTTTCAATAAAGATTTAATTCTTTCTAGTAAAGAAATGGAATATTTCAAAGTTCATCCTAATCAGGATACGGGATTAATATCCCAAGCATATGTATTTCACAAAATATGGCAAATGAAAACAATGAATAAGTCTTATCCAGTGGAATCATTAAGGTACCAGATATCAAATCTCTTTATTGAAGAAAATATTGAAGCTTTTTCGAATGAAGAGGGAATACTCAGTTCCAGGAAGCCACGGGATTTGGAAGAGAAGGACTGGAAGAAATGGTTACAATGTTTTCATCGATATAATGTACCTTTACGGATATGGCGTAAGATCGCACCACAGAGATGGAGAGATAAGGTTACTGAACACTGGCAAATAGAAAATTATTTTTCCGATAATTTTGATAAATATAAATCTTTACGTTCTTATAAAAAAAGGATTTATTCTAAACTCATTGCGGATCTGAAAGAGACGGGGAAACTTAATGAACGTTACAAATATAATCTTTTATCTTATAGTTATCTTGCTTCTATAGAAGATGCGGACATTGAAAGATTTCCAATATGGCAAGATGAAAAAAAAGAAATCGCATTTAATGATCGTATTCAAAAGATACGTAAATATATATTAGTCAATGATAGAAAGAAGAATGAATATAAAAGAATTGATAGGAAAAAAAACATTCATTTAAATTCTAATTTATATTCATGGCTATATCCAGAGATTCTAAAAAAATTTAACATTATAGAAATGTATGAATTTCTAACAACTTGTGACTTTAGTTTCATACACGAACCAAAGAGATCTCTTTTAAGGAAAGACAAAGACGATTATGCAAAAAAAAGATTACTTGAGAGAAGAGAATCTCATAAGTATATTGAGCGATGGAATTTGAAATCTGAAAAGATAGCAGAGAAAGCAGAAATAGCAGGAAATACAACGAATCTTCTTAATATCATTAATTTTGGAGTTGAAGGAGTCAATTTTCGGTCTCTCTATGAGAAGATTTTGAAAAATCTAGTTTTATTTTATAACTATACTTGCATGGATGGTACAAATAAAATATTCAAAGATTTGGGACATCGTTTACCAGAAATATTATACGACGAGATTCTGATGTATAAAATGATAAGTATTCTATTAAATTTTAAAAGTAGATTTAGAAGAATATCTGATTTCATCCTTTTTAATGAATCTATGCTACGCGTAAAAGTTATTGAGAATAAAGAAAAAATAATTATTTCAGATTCATTTAATCTCGAAGATATTTTACCTTCGAAACGTCGTATACAATTGGGAATATTGAATTCCTTATATTTAGAAGAAAATGGAAATCAAGGAGCAGAATTTAATTCTTGTCCCGGGGAGAATAGGCGCAACTACGAGGAACCAATAAAAGAAGATCGAAAATTTAACGCAAATGAAACTCAAATGATTAAACGGTTTCTTTGGTCCAGCTATCGATTGGAAGATCTGGGTTGTATGAATAGATTTCGGTTTAATACAAATGATGGAAGTCGATTCGCTATGTTAAGAATTTGTATGTATCCCTCAAAAAACAGTTGAGAAAAAAAGAAAAAAAAATGTTTGCATTCTTTTTCATTCAGTATTTTCGATTATGAACAATTTTTATCATTGTTTATAGCATTCCATCAGGGTTTCTCCAAAAAAAAATTTGGATTATATAGAAATTACGAACCTTTTTATTATTTATCCATCACTATTTGAAAGAATGTGCTATTTGCCACTGCTCAAATAAAATCTTGTTTATTTTATCACCTAAAAATGAATTTATTCATTTTTTTAATAATATTTGGAAAGATTTTATTCTATTTTATAGACATCTTAAGATATTGAAAATCTTGCTCTTATTTTTGTAAAAAAAAAAACTATTAATTAGCTACAATCCAAAAATTTTTATTTTTTCCCTCCAGCATATAATTAATTTAGGAGCAATTGTTGTTCTTATGGCTAAAAATATATTGATTCGTTCATCTTTGGTTCCCGAAAAACAAACAGGATCCGTTGAGTTTCAAATATCCCATTTAACTAATCGAATTTTGAAACCTACCTATCATTTAAAATTGCATGGCAAAGACTATTCATCTCAGAGAGGTTTGTGGAAAATCCTAGGAAAACGCGAACGTCTTTTGGCTCATCTATCTCAAAAAAATTCACTCTGTTACGAAAATTTGATTAATCAATTACGTATTCGCGGACTGAAAAAACGTTAATTTATCTTTTAGAATCTTTAGCTAAGCATCCACTGTAATTATATCAATATGAAGAATGAAAATTTCCTTATTCTTATTCATTTTTGGAATTATTCGAGGGGGAGCGGCATACGACCATGCTCACTACAAAGAGAGATCCCATGATAATAAGTATGGGCCCTCATCATCCATCAATGCATGGTGTTCTTCGACTTATTGTTACCTTAGATGGTGAAGATGTTACTGGTTGTGAACCCATATTAGGTTATTTACATAGAGGAATGGAAAAGATTGCTGAAAATAGAACAGTTGTCCAGTATCTTCCCTACGTCACACGATGGGATTATTTAGCTACTATGTTTGCAGAAGCTGTAACAGTAAATGCACCAGAAAGATTGACCAATATTCAGGTGCCTAAAAGAGCTAGTTATATAAGAATCATTATGCTAGAATTAAGTCGCATAGCTTCCCATTTGTTATGGCTCGGACCCTTTATGGCTGATATTGGTGCACAAACTCCTTCCTTCTATATCTTCAGGGAAAGAGAAATGATATATGATTTATTCGAAGCCGCAACTGGTATGCGAATGATGCATAATTATTTTCGTATCGGGGGAGTAGCCGCAGATCTACCTTACGGTTGGGTAGACAAATGTTTAGACTTTTGTGATTATTTCCTACCGAAGGTGGATGAATATGAAAGACTTATTACACGAAATCCTATCTTTTTGAAACGAGTTGAGGGAGTTGGTATTATTGGTAGAGAAGAAGCCATAAATTGGGGTTTATCAGGGCCTATGCCACGAGCTCCAGGAGTAAAATGGGATGTTCGTAAAGTTGATCATCATGAATGTTACGATGAGTTGGATTGGCAAATTCAATGGCAAAAAGATGGAGATTCATTAGCTCGTTATTTGGTACGAATCGGAGAAATGAGAGAATCCGTGAAAATAATCAAACAAGCTTTGGAAGTTATTCCAGGGGGACCTTTTGAAAATTTGGAAGCTCGACGGCTTGATCAAGTAAATAAATCAGATTGGAATGATTTTGATTATCGGTTCATTGGTAAAAAGCCCTCTCCCACTTTCAAGTTACCCAAAAATGAGCTTTATTTTAGAATTGAAGCTCCTAAAGGAGAATTAGGTATCTTTTTCATGGGAGACGATTCTTTCTTTCCTTGGAGATTCAAAATTCGCCCACCCGGTTTCCTCAATTTACAAATTCTTCCTCAACTATTAAAAGGAGTGAAATTGGCAGATATTATGACAATTCTAGGTAGTATAGATATTATCACGGGAGAGGTTGATCGTTGAAACGGTGGTTAATACAGATATTGAGGAACAAGCTATCAATCTATTCCATATATTAGGATTTCCAAGAGATTTATTCGGTTTTATATGGATTATCATCCCCATCATCACTCTCGTATTAGGAGTTACGATGGGAGTTCTAGTCATTATATGGCCTGAAAGAAAGATATCTGCAGGGATACAACAGCGTATTGGACCTGAATATACTGGCCCTTCGGGAATTATTCAAGCTCTGGCAGATGGAATAAAGCTACTATTGAAGGAAGATATTATTCCATCCAGGGGAGATTTATGGTTATTCGATATCGGACCGGCTGTTGTAATCATACCAGTTTTTCTAAGTTACTTAGTAATTCCTTTTGGCCACAACATTATTCTAGCTGATCTTGGTACAGGTGTTTTCTTTTGGATCGCTGTTTCAAGTATTGCTCTTCTCGGACCCCCCATGGCGGGATACGGATCAAATAATAAATATTCTTTCTCGGGTGGTCTTCGAGCCGCTGCTCAATCCATTAGTTATGAAATTCCTTTAGCTTTACGCGTGTCATCCATATCCCCACGTGTGATTCGTTGAAATACTAAACCTCTTTCACAAGAGAGTCAATTAAAAGAAAAGGATGATATAGTTCTTCCTTTTATCCTAGAAAACTAGATAGTCATATGGGTGAGATCAAACAGCTTATTCATTTGCAGTAATAGGATCGAGTCCCATCCTCTATGTACGAGAGTGAAAGCATACGGAAATTGTGTACCCGGGTTTAAGATTAGTTATCGGGACCCGACAGCGGGGGCAAAAGATAAAATGTATGAAGTTATTACTATCATACTTAGATTAGGCAGGAGTAGATGGTCAGGAACACTAAGATACGCGAAAGATTAGTAGAAAAAGCATCTTTATATAGATATTCCCAATAATGGGATTAGGACTTGGCGTTGGTAGGGACGACCGAGTAGTACTTCCCCAGGACCCCGATCTGGAGTATATCCTTATCTACTAAACGAATGACTATCAGGAACGAAGTAATCCTTCATACAGTTCTCACCTCTCATAAATGAGCATGATTAAATTCTATCCTATAGAAAATATAAAATCTTCTTCTACTTAGAGACTTGAGTTAGCGCTAACAAAAAACTGTAAAGGCTGAGATAGATTCGAAAGCTTCTATTGTTATAGCAGACAGAATCTCATTGGTTCAATTGATTCTGAAAATTTCTCATTAAATTTTTGTTTCTCGATAGCCATCGAGGAGCCGTATGAAGCTAAAGTCTCATGTACGGTTCTGGAATAGAGATGCTAACAGTGATGCTAACATCGACTATGATTATCCGACAGCTTGGGTACAGTTGATATAGTCGAGGCGCAGTCCAAATATGGTTTTCGGGGATGGAATTTGTGGCGTCAACCTATAGGTTCTGTAGCTTTTTTCATTCCTTCCCCGGCGGAATGTGAAAGATTGCCTTTTGATTTACCAGAAGCAGAGGAAGAATTGATAGCAGGTTATCAAACCGAGTACTCAGGTATAAAATTTGGCCTATTCTATGTTGCTTCTCATCCAAATCTATTAGCTTCTTCATTGTTCGTAACGGTTCTTTATTCGGGCGGATGGAACTTTTCTATCCCTTTCTTACCAGTTTTCGACCACTTAGAATTAAATTCAACTGATGGAACTGGTGAGGTTATCAATATTGCAATAGGAATTACTATTACATTAGCTAAAGCTTATTTATCTTTGTTCATTTCTATCATGGCAAGATGGACCTTACCCAGAGTGAGAATGGACCAATTATTGGATCTTGGTTGGAAATTTCTTTTGCCTGTCGCCCTGGGTAATTTATTATTAACAGCTTCTTTTCAACTTCTTTCACTATAATTTATTTATTTATTTATGTGAATAAGATTCTATAATAAACACATTTCTAATTTATATATTTATTCAATCTTATGAGTTGGATAAATAAAAAAAAAAAAATTGAATAATTTATTCGAGGGTATCTACCATATGTTTTCCATGGTGAATGGACTCCGGGATTATAGTCAACAAGCAATTCAAGCTGCGAGGTATATCGGTCGAGGTTTTATGGTGACCTTGGATCACATGAATCGTTTACCTATGACCATTCAATATCCCTACGAAAAATTAATTCCATCAGAGCGATTTCGTGGACGTATTCACTTTGAATTTGATAAATGTATTGCTTGTGAAGTATGTGTTCGTGTATGTCCAATTAATCTACCTGTTGTTGATTGGGAATTGAAAAGGAACATGAAAAAGAAACAATTGAAAAGTTACAGTATTGATTTTGGAGTTTGTATATTTTGTGGAAACTGTGTCGAGTATTGTCCCACGAACTGTTTGTCAATGACCGAAGAATATGAACTTTCGACCTATAATCGTCATGAATTAAATTATGATCAGATTGCTTTAGGACGTTTGCCTATATCAGTGATCAAAGATTCTACAATTCAAGCTATTCCAAGTTTAAATTATTTATCTAAGGGAGTTATGGAAGGACATCTTGATTCAAGAGATGTAACTGATTCTCACACCGAGTTCGATTGAGAAGCGGAAAAAAGGGGGGTGGAAAAACAATACATATAGAGTTTCTTTCTGAATTAACTCAGAATATAATTATATAGAAACAGGGTAATTTTTTTTGAGTCAGTGAATAGGATCCTGAAAGAGAGGACTTTCGTTTATTGCAAACATGATCAATTTACCTGAGCCAATTCATGAGGCTATTTTTGTCTCCTTAGAGTTAGGTCCCATATTAGGAGGTCCAGGAGTAGTATCGCTCACAAATATAGTTTATTCCGCTCCTCTTTCAGGGTCAGTTTTCGCTTGTATATCCCTTCCATATCTTTTACCGAATGCGGACTTTGTAGCTGCTGTGCAAATCTTGATTTATGTAGGAGCCGTAAATGTTTCAATTGTATCTGCTGTTACGTCAACGAATGAGCCACAATCTTTCCATCTTTCTACATACCGGACTGCAGGAGATGGAATTACTTTAGCACTTTGTATAAGTCTTTTTTTTCTACCGATCATTATGATCCTAGATACATCATGGTCCAGAATATCCTTAATTGTATTACCAGGTGGGATCGTGGAAGAACCTTTAACAGATGACGTTCAACGTATTGGATCCCATTTATTAACCGATTCTTTGCTTCCATTTGAACCTCTTTCTATAGTTCTTTTGGTTGCTCTAGTAGGAGCTATTACTACGGCTCGCCGAGGTAAAATGGTTAAACTGGAGGAGAGTGAGGTGTTACAGGCCAAAGATGATTTTTTCGTTTCATGAGTAGTGCTATAAAAACTTTTTTTATACTTACTTAACTTTTATTTATACTTAAGAACCTTAGGATCCATAAGGAGTTAATTGATCATGCTTGAACATGCACTTATTCCAGGTGCTTTCCTATTCTGTATCGGCATTTACGGATTAATCACGAGTCGGAGTATGATCAGAGCACCTATGTGTCTCGAGTCAATTTTCAATGCAGTTAATGTAAATCTTGTCACATTTTCCAATTTTTTGGACATTCAACAAGTAAAAGGAGAGATCTTTTCCATCTCCATTGTAGCTATTGCAGCTGCTGAAGCAGCTATTGGATTAGCCATTGTTCTAACTATCTATCGTAACAGAAAATCAATTCGTATTGATCAATTCAATTTGTTAAAATGGTAATAAACAAATCTGGATATATTCTATTTTTTTTTTTCTTCACCTTTTAAAAAGGATATATAAAGATCTGATATGTCATTCCAATTTATAAACAAAATAGAGATTATTTCATATAAAATTCATTTATTTGTTATGCTAGTGGTTAATATAAATGATTAAGTTGTATTAAGTAAAATCTAAAAAATTCGAATCGGTTTCATTCAGAATCGATAAAAAATCAAAGTTGTATATTCCAAATATTCATTAATACAAAGATTCATCAAATGGATTTTATCGGTATAATATTGTCATTAGCAATACATCGGTAAAATCTTAGTAAATTTAAGGCTCATGGTATCTCCCGGTATTGTTGGAAATCGATAGATCCAATGGCACATTCAGTAAAGATTTATGATACATGTATTGGTTGTACCCAATGTGTAAGAGCTTGCCTCACGGATGTATCAGAAACGGTACCTTGGGATGGATGTAAGGCTAACCAGATTGCTCCTGCTCCCAGAACAGAAGACTGCGTAGGTTGTAAAAGGTGCGAATCCGCTTGTCCAACAGATTTTCTGAGTGTACGCGTTTATTTGGGATCCGAGACGACTCGCAGTATGGGTTTAGCTTACTGACCGATATATACTATGGAAAAAGAATGGTTGGCTCTTTATGAAAGGTTTAATCTATTCTTCTAATAAATAGGAATTTGTACTCATTCGATAAAGACCCATACTCAAATCTTGGGAATGGGTTTTCTGTTCAAAATCCCTCTATCCTCATCACGAGCAACTATCCTTGGCTAACAATAATTGTTCCTTCACCTATACCCGCGGGTTCATCAATCCCATTATTCCCCTATAGGGGGAATAAGATTGTTCGATGGTATACTCCAGGCATTTGCTTGTCAGAGTTCCTTTTAATAACCTATATATTTTGTTATCATTTCAATTTTAATAATCCATTTATTTAATTGAAAGAAGATTATAATTGGATAAATCCTATTGATTTTCATTGGAGATTGGGGATTGATGGACTTTCCATTGGGCTTATTTCATCGACAGGATTCGTTACTACTTTAGCTACTTCAGCGGCTTGGCCAGTTACCCGAAGTCCACGATTATTTCATTTCTCGATGTTAGCAATGTACGGCGGCCAGGTAGGATCATCCGCTCCTCAAGATACTTCACTTTCCTTTTTTATGTGGGAGCCGGAACTAATTCCTGTTCACTTACCTTTGTCCATGTGGGGGGGAAAAAGGCGTCTATACGCAGCCACAAAATTTATTTTGTACACTGCAGGTGGTTCCATTTTTCTCCCAATAGGAGCTTTAACTATGAGTCTCTATGGATCTAATGAACCAACATTGGACTCTCAAAATTTAGCTAATAAATCCTATCCTATAGCATTAGAAATAGTCTTATACCTAAGCTTCCCCGTAGCTTATGCTGTGAAACTACCAATCTTTCCCTTACACACCTGGTTGCCAGATACTCATGGGGAAGCACATTATAGTACATGTATGCTTCCAGCTGGGATTCTCTTGAAAATGGGAGGATATGGACCAATTCGGATTAATATGGAATTATTGCCCCACGCCCATTCCATATTTTCCCCATGGTTAGTAATTGTGGGAGCAATTCAAATCGTTTATGCAGCTCCAATCCCTTTGAGTCAACGTAATTTAAAGAGAAGAATTGCTTATTCATCGGTATCTCATATGGGTTTCGTACCTATTGGTATTGGTTTTGTAACGGATATAGGCCTTAATGGAGCTATTCCACAGATGATTCCTCACGGATTAATTGGTGCTGCCCTCTTTTCTTCGGCAGGAACAAGTTATGATAGAATGCGTACCCTTTTCATTGACCAAATGGGGGGAATAGCTGTTTCAATGCCTAAAACATTCACCATGTTTAGTAGCTTTCCAGTGGCATCTCTCGCATTACCGGGCATGAGTGGCTTCATATCAGAATTAATGGTTTCTTTGGGAATGGTTGGTAGTCGAAACTACTCCTTTACTTCGAAAATAATTATTACCGTAATAGAAGCAATTGGAATAATCTTAACCCCTATTTACTCGTTGCCCATGTTACGTCAAATTTTTTATGGATATAAGGTTTCTAATGTTCCGATTTCCCACATCATGGATTCTGGACCACGAGAGATTCTCATTCTAATTCGCTTATTGTTGCCTATAATAGGCATTGGTTTTTATCCCGATCTGGTCTTACCCTTGTGGAACAGCAAGGTGGATTTTATTCTATCCTGGGATCTCCGGAAGCGGTAGTTAAGAGTTTGATTATTTCTGAGTAATAAATACAGATTATAAAAATCACTATTTGATTTTCACAATTATTTCAAATAGTGATTTTTACAATTTTATAGAATCTCGAAAATTCTTTTGATCGACGAAACAAAGCAAAGTGTACTTTAAATCACATCCTGGATTAACTTAACCATCCATGGCTGTGTAAACCTTTTCCTGAGGGATTAACTCCTAAGTAACGAATCCGAGTTGTGGAAAACCCCGAGGAAGCTGCAATTGCTGGTTCTTTACCTCGCCAACTCTTAGTTACTCTAGTATGCATATAAGTTGCAAACATAAGCCAAGTGATTGAAGCCCAAGTCTCTTTGGGATCCCAGTTCCAAAAATATCCCCATGCTTCATTAGCCCACACTGCTCCGGAAAGAATACCTAAGGTTAAAAGGGGAGAGCCTAGACTAGTAATTCGATAACTCCAATGATCTGATTGTTAAGTCAATTGGTCTTCACGAGAATTTATAGATAACAGAAAGGGAGTGTTTGGTGAATCACACTCTCCCCGCTCATCGCTCTTTTCTGAGGAGGACCAGATGGATGAGTCTATACTGGAAGTAATTTTTGGGATATCCATATTCTTTTTTGATGTAATGACCGAAGGAGCTATTGCTAATAGGGACCCACGTGAAAGAGTTGCGTAACTGAACATCATCATACTTACATGCATCATTAACCGATGAGATTGTAGAGCAGGCACTAGGACTGTGGATTGCTGCATTTCTCTGGGAACACTTGAAGTAGCAGAACCATGAGTTAACATAGCACTTGGTGCAGTAATTGTACCCAACCAATCATTCTGGCTCCGAATCAGAACCGTATGAATTAAACGGAAACTCCGTGAAGGAAACATAGGTGACTCATATGAGTTACTTAATGGTGAATGCCCGGGGTAAAACCAACGAGTTGATAGAAATCCTGTTATACGAATAAAAGTAATTATCACACTTCTTCGGCCTAAATTGCTCAGTTTCTTGTTCCTCATATAGACCAATTTTCCCCAATAGGGAAGGGTGACGGAAAAAAGGAGAAAGAGAGATGTGTGAGCTAATATATGTTCCAAGGTTCTGAGTATCGTAATAATTTAAATTTTTTACATTACATTATTATTCTGGAATGAACTAATTAAAAAATTTCATTTCATAGATTGATTTATTATAAAAAAAATATATGTTATATATATAAATATAAGATGACTAGATCTCAAATTCCAAATGTAATAAAAATCTTAATTTAATGAAGAATCAATCTATTTTTACTTCATAGGTGCAAAGAAAAGATGCCGCCACTCGGATTCGAACCGAGATGCTTTAGCACTGCTTCCTAAGAGCAGCGTGTCTACCAATTTCACCATGGCGGCTCGTCGTAGAACATAATAGCATGCTTTATACTAAAATGTCAAATAACATTATAATTAAATTATATGGTAATCTTAAATATAAACTTCGCTAATTAGGATATTATAATGAATTATTCTGTTGTAACGGAGCATAGCGCAGCTAGGTAGCGTATCATCTTGGGGTGATGGAGGTCGTGGGTTCAAATCCCGCTGCTCCGAGAACAATCTTTTCGTTGGGCTTCATAACAGAATGAACATATTTTATTTTGGTGGAGAAGAAGGAAAAAGAAAAGCTATTTTGGATTTATAAAGGGAGAAGTATAGAAAAGGATCTTCATATCAAATATTTTTATCTTATTGAATAAAAAAATTATCCTATTATATATAATTTCATATATAGTTATAGTTTAATAAAATTCATAAATTCGTAAATTAAACTATTATTTTTTTTTGTATAGAAGAATTATTCTTTTCCATACACAGGAGCATTTTCTTCAAAAGATACAGTATCTTTATCTATATCTATGTCGTAATTCATCTGATTTATAAATGGATTCAATTTCAGATTATTTGGATTTTATTTTGTTATATAGTAAAAACTATTGGAACGACCAGTTGAAATAGATTGAGCTAGAGGAAAAGCTTTTACCGCAGCCCGATTAGCTTTTTCTGTCCATACAGTTTTACGACTTTTCTTTTTTGATTTAGAAGTACGCTTCTTTGGGACCGCCATAACGAGAAATGCCTCTATATATATGTATATTCTTGCAGAAACATGTATAGTTTGTGTATAGTCTTTTTTTTTTTATAATTGAAGGATTTACGCTTAGAAAATAAATGCTTCCAATAATCTTGATATTGAGAATCGTATCATATGAATAATTAATTTATTCATATAAATCTTTCCCATTTAGACAGATGGAATCCACTACAAATCGAACCAAATTTTGTCGATGTCCTAATTTACGTCATGTTTTCTTTCCAGAACGCTTTTTATGAATGGTAATTCTATTTTCAAGACGGGACTGCAGAATTCTTCCTTTCACTACTGCACCTGCCAACCAGGGATGTCCAAGATTTATGGTAGATTCATGATAAATTATTAATACTCGATAGATTAGTATTTTAGTATTTGGGCTCGAGAGATTTGGTTTCAATGACGTGGAATGACGAACATCATAAAATCTTCCTGGTTCCACTCGGATTTGTTCACCTCCGGTTTCAATTACTGCGTATGCATTCATTACAAAATTGGATTTATAAATAGGAAATGGTTATAGATTGGAAAATCGAAATTAAATGTTAGTAACTGGAGTAGAACAAGCAAATATTTCCAATCGTTCCATCCTTCATCAAGTTTCGCTACGAACAACTAATTTTCTGATAGAAATGGAAAATATCTCTTGATTAGGAAGATACGTGTAAAATCTCATTACTTTATAATAACTCATTACTTTATAATAAGAGAAAATTTTTTAGTAATTTTTCAGTTGTTTTTTAAATGAAGAAGAATTTTATTGATCCAAATTTCATTCGAATAAAGATTTTGAATAAATGGGATATAATTTCATCATTCACTTATTCCCTTTTTTCTTCCTATATATTGTAAATTATAAACCAAAAATGAAATAGTTTCATTCTCGAGAGAATCTTCTATGAAACTAATATATCATGCTTGGATGGTGCCTTTATTTCCACTTATATCCTCCATTCTAATAGGATTGGGATTGTTTTTCTTTCCAAAGGCAACCAAAAATCTTCGTCGTATATATGCTATTATCAGCATTTCACTGCTAGGCACAGCTATGTTCATTCCTCCCCGTCTTTCTTGGCAACAAATTACTGATAATTCCATTTATCGATACTTATGGTCTTGGATTCACAATAAAAATGTTACTTTGGAAGTAGGTTATTTGATTGATCCACTCACTCCCATTATGCCAGTACCAATTACTACTATAGGAGTTATGGTTACGATTCACAGTGACAGTCATATGTCTCATGACCAAGGATATCTAAGGTTCTTCGCTTATCCCAGTCTCTCCAATGCCCCCATGCCAGGATTGGTTCTTAGTCCCAATTTAATACAAATTTATATCTTTCGGGAATTAGTAGGAATGTGCCCTTATTCATTAATAGGTTTTCGGTTCACTCGACCTAATGCAGCTAATGCTCGTCAAAAAGCTTCTATAACTAATCGTGTAGGAGATTCCGGATCATCATTGGGAATCTCAGGTTCCTATCGGATAACAGGCAGTTCCGAATTTGAAGATTTATCTGAATTATTCAATAAGTCGCTCGCCAATCATGAAGTTAGTTTATTTTTCGCTACCTTCTGTGCTCTTTCCCCATTCCCAGGTTCAGTAGCTAAATCCGCGCAATTTCCACTTCATGTATGGTTACCTGATGCTATGGAAGGACCCACTCCTATTTCAGCCCCTATTCATGCTGCTACTATGGTAGCAGCGGGAATCTTTCTCGTGGCTCGAATGTTCCCGCTCTTCGAAGCTTTACCCCTTATGATGAGCCTAATCTCTCGGATAGGTGGAATAACAGCTCTATTAGGAGCTACTATAGCTCTTGCTCAAAAAGATCTTAAAAGAGTCTTAGCTTATTCTACAATGTCCCAATTAGGTTACATTATGTTAGCCCCAGGTATAGGTTCTTACCGAGCTGCTCTGTTCCATCTTATTACGCATGCTTATTCTAAGGCTCTATCATTTCCTGGATCCGGATCGGTCATTCATTCTATGGAACCTATTGTTGGATATTGTCCCGATAAAAGCCAAAATATGGCTTTTATGGGTGGCTTGAGAAAATACATGCCAATTACAGGAACCACTTTTCTTCTAGGCACACTCTCTCCTTGCGGTATTCCACCTTTTGCTTGTTTTCGGTCCAAAGATGAGATTCTTACCGATAGTCGGTTATACTTTCCCATTCTCGGGTGGATGGCTTGGTTTATAGCAGGACTAACTGGATTCTATATGTTCCGTATGTATTTCCCCACTCCCGAAGGAGATTTTCGTGCCAACCCATCCAACAAACATTCTATTTCTCCTTCTGTTTCTATATGGGAGGAAAATCAAATTAGAACCTCTGGTAAGGGAATGGATTTTGCGTTGTCACTCGTACAAAATAAAAAGGATTCGAAAGAATTAGAATTATTTAATCCTCTAGAGAATATTGAAGAATCTGGTGATGAAGAGATGGAGATTTCTGTTTCGACTCATTATTCTCAGAAAGAATATCCTTTATATCCCAAGGAATCAAATAATATAATGTTATTTCCCTTACTCGTGCCAACAATACCCACTTTGTTCATTGGATTTATAGGAGTTCCCCTTTCTAAAGAAAAAATGGGTTTTGATTTATTATCCTATTGGCTGGATCCATCATTGAGTTATTCTCATAAAATGGATTCTGAAGAATTCTGGATAAATGCAACTACTTCGGTTGGTACAGCATTTTTGGGAATATTTATTGCTCTTATTCTTTACGGACCTCTCTTTCTCTCGCGGAACCTACAAAAAGAGACGGATCCTCAATCAGAAGGAATTTTAGGTTATTTTCCAAGTTTCTTATACAATTGGTCGTATTCCCGAGGTTATATAGATGGATATTACAATACGGTATTTGTTTGAGGTACACGAACATTAGCTGAAATAATTTCTTTTCTTGATCAACGGATCCTCGATGGGATTGTCAATGGCGTCGGTATCTCAAATTTTTTCGGAGGGGAAGTATTGAGATATGGAGAAGGAGGAAGAATATCTTATTATTCATTCGGATTAATACCAGGTATGTTCATATTATTAATAATATAATGGTGAAATATGACTTTGATCTTCATATTTAAAATTAGAATCTATTTTTTATCCATTGGTCAAGCTTAAAGAAAGATTTCTAAAAGATAAAAAGATAATAAAATAAAATCAAGGATTGATATTGATTAAGTAGGTATAATTTCAAGAATTGGAGTAGTAACGGTGCACTGATATGGATTCCCTCACTTTCTCAAGCAATATTCATTACCTCTTTGCTTTTTTTTTTACTAATATATATATATATATATTAGAGCATTAGTCCGAAATTGGGATAGATATCTACGGTCCGAATAGATTATGTATGATAATTTAATTATAATATTGAAGACTATGTTATCGCATATAAATATATATTTGTTTTGTCATTTGTTAGTGAATAAAGAATATTGTGTTATTAATTCGTTGAAGAAATATTTTTATATCTTCAAATTCTGGTGATTCATCAATATCTCTGGATTCGGACCATCCAGGGAATACTCCAAGCATAGGAATGATACAGAATTATAAGATTATTATAGTATATTCATTATTATCTATATACATATGAAAAAAGGACTTTAGTACCTACCTATCTTAAGGTCGTCCAGTTTTATTTCCGAGATACCAATATACTTGTCCCTTTGGAAAGACGAATACCTCCATTCATTCACTGCCTTCAATACTTTATATGAATTACGATGAGATATATCAATAACGAGATATATATGTATATTTCGTTATTGATACGTATAACAAAGCGAAAAGTATTCACTTCCGTACACATATACGGACCACACTAGTATTGTTCCTTCCCTTCATACATAAATAAAAATATTCAAAAATAATAAACTCGTTAATAAAATCTTTTATATAATATTTTTACTGATTAATAAGTTTCTTCTGTTTAGATTCTCCAAATATTCCGGAAATTCAGAGATTGTATTACATTCTTAAATTATTTATCCCTTTTCACTAAGCTGGTCCAACCAAAATCTTCTAAACCATTGTTACGTCGTAATGAACGAGTAACAAGTTCAAGAATATCTCTTGCATTGGTGAACCCATGAATTTGAGCAAAGGTAAATTCGACTGACCACTTGGTATTAATTTTTCTTGCTTCCAATGGATTAGCGTGAGCCATCCCAGTGATGGCTAAGTCAGGTTGTAACTCACGCATACGTTGTATCTGATTATAATTATCTGGTTTCTCTACAATTCGTGGCATGGGAACACACATGTTCCCACACGTATTCTGTAAAAATGCTAATTCAGCAGCTTGGTATCGTTTATCCATATATGGAATACCAATTTCATAAACAATCATTCCACACCTAATTAGGAATCGTGCTAGAGATACTTCTAGAAGATTGTCTCCCATAAAGAATACGGATTTTCCGCGTACTAAATTGAGATAATCTTCCAAGCTTTCCCACACTTGTCCCTCCCTTTCCCCTAAGCCCCGAGGTTCAATGTCAAACACAGAACAAATCTTTTCAATCCAAGCACGTGTTCCATCGGGACCGATAGGAAAAGGCGCTCCAATCAATCTGCATTTCCGACGTCGCATTAAAGTTGTTGCTGTACGACTCAAAAATGGATTAACACCACAAACGTAAACTCCATTGCCTAATAATGGAAGATTATTATATTTTTGAGCAGGTAACCAACCTGATACCTGAATAGATTGGCGTTTCAATTCTAAACCAAGTTGAAAAGCAACGCTCGAAGGTAGGGATCCAAAGAGAACTAAAGGAGGATTCTTCTTAGGATTCATAATAGGTTCGAGAGTCTCTTCCTTATTACCGGAAAAGAAAAAGGAATCTTGTGAAGCTTGATTCTGTACGGTTTGGTTTCGTTCATCACCTAATAAATAGGAATTTCGTTCGGCACAACGATGTACCATAGCAGCTAGTACAGTATCTTCTCCCTGAGTGAAGGCATAATCTAGTCCATTTGCTCTCGCTACTATAACTGGTATCCCGATTTCATTTTCCAGTTCTGGTGCCATGCCCTCCAAATCCATCTTTATTATTTCCGTGGTACAAGTACCAATCCATATAATAACACTAGGATTTCTATTTTTTATTATTTGAGAACAAAGTCTTTTTAACTCTTCATAATCATTTAATTGAGCTGAAATATCTCCTTCTTCCAATTCTGCCATAGCATAACGGGGTTCCGCGAAGATCATAACTCCGAGGGCATTTTGCAGGAAATAACCACATGTTTTTGTACCTACCACCAGAAAAAAACTATCTTCAATTTTTTGATATAACCAAGCTACACAGCTAATGGGACAAAAAGTATGATAATTACCCGTTTCGCATTCAAAAGTGAGAGTTTCAGATGTTTTCACTGACATAGATATATTTCTTTGATTAATGAACAAAATAATTTAAGTTTTAAATTATTATCATAGAATCAAGCGAATTCTCTCGATCGTTTTTCTCTTCCCTATTCCCGATAGGATTTGAATAAAAATCGGAAAGTAAACTAAATAATTCTCGATCGGAAACTTCTTTCGGTACAATTCCTTCTGGTTTAGATAATATTTGGTCCGCTATATTTGAATAAAAATCACAAACATAGTTAAGAGAGGGCTGAGATTCAACCATTTCGAATAATGTTTTACCCCTCACTCTAGATACTCGGATATGTTCAATGAGGGGTAATACTTCTAATACGGGCATTGAACAAGCTTCTACATATTTATCAATAAGATCTCTTTCCGATGTGCGATTTCCTACCAAGCCCGCCGGCCGAAGTGGGTGTGTACGCGCCTTTTCCCCAACAGAAGCAGCAATACGATTAGTTGCAAATAATGCGTCAAATCCATTATCTGTAATTATAATGCAAAAATCCGCATAATTTAATGGAGAAGCAAAACCTCCACAGACTACATCACCTAATACATCAAATGAAATAATATCATATTCATAAGAAGCGTTTAATTCCTTCAACAATTTAACAGTCTCTCCTACTGCATATCCTCCACACCCAGCTCCTGCGGGTGGTCCTCCCGCTTCCACGCAATCAACCCCCCCATAACCTTTATAAATTACGTCTTCGGGCCAAACATCTTCATAATGATAATCCTTGGATTGTGAAGTATCTATAATGGTAGGTATCAAAAATCCTGTAAGGGTAAAAGTACTATCGTGTTTAGGATCACATCCAATTTGTGAAACTCGTTTACCACGTCTTGCTGAAGCAATTGGAATATTGCAACTTGTCGTTGATTTACCGATTCCACCTTTCCCATGAACTGCCACTTTCGTTTTGAAAATATCCTATTTTTTTTTTAATTTATTTTTATCTTTTCTTAATTGAATATTCTTCTTAAGTTAAGCGACTATTCTTGTAGCTTTCTCATAATTCATAGTCAATATTATGATAATTAATTCTCGATATTGATTTCCCTACTTCCTTGATGCCTACTATCTCATGGAGAGACATAACCAACTTTGCAGAGACGACCTAGCCTACACGGAGGTAAATGAAGCGCCTTCTTTACAAAATCTTTTTGTTTCTGAGTTCGATTTGTAAATTTCTTTTAAGTAAAGTTTCAATTTCCTTTTGAAAAATATTTCTATCCTTCAGAAGCATTTTCATTATATTATTCAATGACATTCTGTTAGATAGAAATAAATTTGATAAATATTTGTAACTTTCAAAAAGAGTACTATGAATGAAAGTATATAATAAACTATTTACGTCAAGCCATTCTTCGTAATTATTTAATGATTCGAGACGAGTAAAAAACAAATCATTCTTTGACGAAGATTCAATCAACCAGGGTTCATACAAAATTTCGGAGTGTTTTCCGTATACATATTCGAGTAGGACACCAAAAATTCGTTCGAATTTACTTTTCAATTTACTTTTGCTATTTATTTCCTCTTCTTTTTCCTCTTCTTTTTCCTCTTCTTTTTCCTCTTCTTCTTCCTCTTCTTCTTCTTCTTCTTCTTCCTCTTTATAATAAACAGAAAAGTCTCTGAAATCTCTTATCACCTTTAAAACTTTCAATTTTTCTTCGTAAATAATATAAAGCTGTTTTATCGTTTCTTTATCCATAAAAAACTCTCGAAGTGAAAATAAAACAGGGGGATTTTTTTCAAATATTGATAAATATGCGGGATCCCAGACAAATCGTTTTCTAATGAATAACAACGGTTCATAAGATAATTGATATTTCGTCGATGGAGGGATCTCAACAGATTGTTCTTTAAATAAAACCTCTTCCATTTGGAACTCTATTATCTCTAAGATTTTTAGTGATTTTTCATATGAGAACCTCTTATAACCATAAAAAGATTTGAAATAGAAACGCGGTTTCATTATATTCTTTCCATATCCATACAGTGCTGCTATTTCAGATTCAAATTGAAAGAAGTTATCCGGTATTCCTATCCAATATAAGTTATCGCAAAAAAAATTGAGACGCCGTTTACTGAAACTAAAAGCTGTATCGGTCGCCATTCCGTGTCTTCTCACCGCCCTCCTGTATGAAAAAGTATAAAATTTTGGCATCTGCATTATAATCATAGAAACTCTTGTTTCAGGATGAGAAGCAAATCTTACTTTATTATTGATTTCATTATTAATAGAATTTTGTTGATATGTTTCCAACCACGGAAATTCTACCAAAAGATTTTCCGAAAAAGAACAGACTATTTCGAAAGAATTTTCATATTCATTTTCGAAAAAGATTGAATTTTCTTCTTTATCTTCCGATATAAACCAAGAATCTCGAGCTGCTAATCCAGCTAAGTACCCCAGAATATATAATAGTATAGTAAATTCTTTTATAGCGTTTTCGGTAATAGAAGATTCTAAATATTTAAACAAATCGTTAAAATTGCTTTTCAAAAAAATGTCAGTAAAATTACCTTCACATAGAGGGCTCGTTTTAATACTTCTTATAACTATGTTCTCAATAGCCTTTCCTACTTTATAAAGATGTTTTTCATAATTTTGACTAGTATCTATATATTTTTCGCAATAGGAAAACCTATCAACAAAAGCTTTGTAAAAAATGTTATTGGGAATGATTTGTCCATAGAAAAAAGCTTTGATTTTATTATTGCAGAAAACCCATTCATCGCGGGAAATACCGAATAATAAAAATGCATTAGCAATTGATTCTAGATGTCGTAATGCATAATAAGAGAAGGTTCCATATCCAAACTCATTGAGAAAGGACCAATCAAGATTCTCTAGATGATCTAGATGAGAAGAACATTTGCTGCGTATGGGAATAGGAAATCCTTTCTGCCGTTCTGAGATACTAAGCATTTGAACATTTATTAATCTATCTAATCGATTTGGACATATTAAAGATGGATCCATTCTTTCGGGAAGATGAGTTGAACCAATAACAATCATACTTCTAGTAGTATTATTGGCAATCTCGATGAAAGAAATTAATAATAAATGTAATTGACGTGATAATACTTCAACACTAGGTTTAGTAGGTTCTAGTTGAGTTTTAACTATGATATCATTCACTTCATGAATATTTTTGATCCATATTATGGAAGGGGACATTTTTTTCGCTGCTTCCAAGACAGAGATTAATCGGCACAGAATTCTCATAAAAAGTGTCATCTCATTCTCTATAAAGTAATGATCACATCTATATGAATAATCCTCTTTATATAAATATTGCATAGATATTTGTATTAAAAAAACACAAGAGTCTACTGCTAGCTCCTCTATTAAATATGATGATCTTTCTATTTCCGTTTCCGTGGTACTTATTAGTAGAATCCCCTTGGAAAGGGATAATCCTAATTCAAATGGAACAGAAATCATTTTTCTATATTTAAGATTCAACGAAGTCATTCTTTGCTGAAGCGCGAGGAAATTCTGAGATTCCGCTGAATCAAATTGATTAAGCGGGTAATTCATTAGATCCTTTTTATAGCTTTCAGCCAAATATACTAAATAATAAAACCCTTCTTTATTAGTAATCTTATAACCAAAATAATTATTCAACGAATTACGATAAGTAGTATTCAATCCATACTGAAAAACCCTTTTTTCTGTTATTAGGGACTGGATCAATAATTCTTTCTCTATCGAAAAAGTGTCCGAGCTTTCATTATTATTTAACCATACTTTAATTTTTTCAGTTGTGGATAAATCTTCATTAAGCTCTTTCCAAAAGTATTTGATATTTATCATAAAATAGTAGAAGCCTTTTATTCTTATCCTTATCCTTATAAAATTATATATATATTTGTTTCTTCTACTAAACAAATATTGGAATATTCGATGAGGAAATATCAAATGAGAAAATAATATTAAATAAAATAATATCCAATTAAGGAATGCCGAATAATATAATACCCAAGGATAAAGATATTTTGAATGATGATATATCGTATCAAAATGGGGATACATAAACGCATCCAAACGATATTTTTGTAAAGAATTTGTTAAGTATTCAAATATTCCGAAGCGTCTCCATAGGTCAATATGGTCCGAGTTTTCAGAGAGTAAGAGAACAAGGATAAACAAAATTATTATTAAATATTCATCATTCCAATGAGTTATTAATGAGCTTCTGAATTTAAAATTAAATAATGGGTTGTTGTTTGGTTGATCACCAATTCCTATTTCAATTCTTATTTTTCCTACATTTTCAGTATGTGAAATATGATCATTGTTTAATATCCTTGAAAATGCTTCTGAAAAGAATATATTATAAAAGTACTTCCACCATTCACGAGTAAAAAACCACAGCATATAAGGTTCGAGTAATTTATATTTTTTAGAAACATTCTCTTTTTGAGATATCACATACATTTTCGTTTCTCTAACTAATTCCTTTAGATGTGGTGAAAAAATTGAGAAAGAAATAATTTCATTTTTTCCGAAGGAATTGAAGAAATTCAAGTTGGTTCTTCCCCTATCCATAACCTCGTTTTCAATCCCGTTTCTCGAATCTTCCATTAGAATATCTCTTCCAAAAAATTCATTGACCTGATAAAGCATCCCGTCGGTTCTACTCCGAATTCTTCCGAAAATTTCAGAGAGCACATTATTTTCGTAAGATTTACTTTGAATAAGACTCAGTTTCGGTTTTAAAGTCCTTTTATTCAAGAAAACATCAAACTCCTTTGTAGCGAAAATTGGCTGGTAATAGTAATTAATCTCGAAATTTACTATTTGTTTTTCCGTTAAAGGTGCTATAATAGGAAAGTTTCTAATAGAGTCAATATTTCTTTTTCCACGAATAAATGAATTAGTTTCAGTTAATGAATTTAATTTATATAAATTATAAACAAATGCAAATAATTGATCACAACCTCTTTTTGGATACTCAGGGGAAGAAATCTTAGATATCTGTGACCGAATAATTGAAAAAATTTCCTTTTCCAAGAGAAAAGATATTATTTCAACGATAGATGAAGGAGATATATATATAGGTAAAATATTTAAGAATTGTTCATATGTAAGATCATAGTTTTGAATAGGATTTTTCTTCGTATTGCGGAGGAAGAAGAAAGACCATCTCTTATTGGGATCCAACTGGAGATGATTCAAATAATCCGAAAACTCTAATGTATTTGCCTCATGAAAACAGGTTCTCAGGGAACTCCCATTAAATAGTTTCACGGGATTCAAATTGTCTTGATTCTTAAATATGGAAAAAGAAGCGTTATCAAGTGGTTCTATGCAATCAATATCATTGTTGAGTTCGTTGTGGAATACATCAATGATAATTTGATCTACTGATATCCCATTCGGAAACGAGGGTGCTATCGATTTTTCATCGATCAAAAATTCAAATTCTAATTCACGATTATCTAAAACATTTCTTTTTGAATAAATACTTTTAGTATCAATGAATTTTGACAAAGAACTCAATGTATAAAAAAGATCTTTGAACTTATAAATCAGAAACTCAAACACCTTTATAAAGTTTTCACGAATTAAAAAAAACTTAAAGCAATTATTATTAAGTTTCACATATCGATTACTCGAATTTTCATTAACGAAAGAGCTCACTTCATTGTATACTATTCCAAAAAAGTTATTTTTAGAAGAAACAAAATTCTTTATAAATTCTGTTAAATTCCCAGTTTTATTGGACCATTCACATACATCCATGTTCCAATTGACATATTTATTGCCTTTATAAACCTTAGAATAATTAAAACATTTTTTTCCAGTTTCTCCCCAATTAAATAAATGTCGGTTAATTGTATTCCTTGCGATATTACCCAAACCTTCATTTTCTATCCAAAGTACATAAATTTTATAAAGTACATAAATTTGATTCTTTAAAAGAGAGTATGATTTTTTTATTAAATATAATCTATTTAATAATTTTTTAAAATGTATATTAATTTCATTTTTAATTAATTTATTAGTTTCACTATCTGCTATATGAGATCTTTCTAAACTTTCCCTAAAAGAAGTTTTTATCAATTTTTCCCGAATGATCCAAGGTATATTTTCATTATTCTCATTAGTAATACCTTTATTTGGTGAAATACATGATAAAAAAGACGAATTTCTATCGTTTAACCTATTCTTGTCATTGGATAATAATAATAATATATATATTTCATTATAAAATTCTTCCATTATATGATTTACATGAAAAATAAGCTTCTTATAACTATGATCACAAAACTCATTAGATTCGGGTTTGGTAATTAATAAAGCGAAACGATCTATTATTGTTATCAATGATTCGGATCGGAAAAAATTGTAGAATATATTTATATATTGTTCATTATCTTCGCACAAAGACCGAAACGGATAAAGAATATTCCAACGTGTACTACGATTCACAGATATAATCAAATCCAATATATTTATATCACATTTATTCCTTCGAGTAATTTTAGGTCCAGCATCCAGAAGAACGAGATGATTCAAACAAATATTTTAGGATTTTCTTATATTCCACACATCAACTATTCTATTATTGTCATCTGATCGCATAGAATATCCAAAAAATTCAGATGATTTGATATTTTTAATAGACCTTTTGGTGCTATAAAAATCTATATCTAGTTTTTCTA